GGTACATAGAATAACTTTTTAGTGGATTGGTAATCATATGAAGCAGAAGATATTTTAGCCATTTGCATCAAGCTCAAACTTCCTTCTTGCATGCGTGCTCCTCCAGAAGCACACACAATAATGACAGGTAGAGATCGATTAGTAGCATACTCAATCAAACGAGTGATTTTCTCACCTACTACAGATCCCATACTACCTCCCATGAACTGAAAATCCATAACCCCAATTGCTGTGGGAATACCGTTTAGTTGACCTATGCCTGTTTGAACAGCTTCAGTTAAACCTGTCTTTCTTTGATAAGAATCAATACGATCTTTATAAGGTTCCTCTTCTGAATGAAATTGAATGGGGTTCATAGAAACCATATCTTCATCCATAGGATCCCAAGTGCCCGAATCAATCGAAAGTTCGATTCTATCTGAACTACTCATTTTCAAATGATATCCACACTGTTCACAAATATTCATTTTTGACCTAAGAAGTTTTTTATAATTTAATCCATAACAATTTTCGCATTGAACCCATAAATGTCTGTATTTTTTATTTATATCGAAATCATTAGATCTTCCTCTTATATTGAAATCACTGCCATTATTACGAGTTCTTATACTAAAACTTCCACTTTCACTACCACTTACATTTTCAGTACAAATGAAACTATAAATGTAACTGTCACTGTAATTGTCAGTACCACCTGAAATGGAACTATTAATACTGACTTCAAAACGAAGATAACTATTAATGCAACTATTAATGTGATTAGTCCAACTAGATTGAGTATCATACATGTAATGATAATAGTAGTGATTGTTTCTCTTAGACCCCCTATTCAAAAAACTAGAAAAAAAACCTTCTAATTCACTCAGAAAAGAACTATCATTGTCAATCTCAAAACTATGATTTTCAATATCAAAATATACGGAATAACTGTCACCATTACTATCCCTAACTAAAAAAGTGTCATCAGAGATCAAACTCCAAATATCCCTGATACCAAATAAATAATCAACATTACTGAAACTATAACTAACACTATCACTCCAATTTTTCTCCGTATCATTTATAAGGGGTTCATCACTTCCACTGGTATGGCCAATAGCATCAAGACTTTCCATTGATTTACTTAAACCATACCTATGTTCTAACTTTAACTTCTCGTTAGACAACATCGAATTGAACCACCATTTTTCCATAGAATTGCCCCCTATTTGATGAAAATACAATAGATGAATAGTCATTCGATGAATAATTATTTTACTATTTTATTTCCTATCAGAATTAAGCATATGAGGATTAGGATTGTTAACTAATAATAAGTGAGTATTGAAAGAAATGATTCTCTTTTTTTTTTTGAATCTGAGATAGCACTTCAATATCTATCTATATAGAAAGATTTTTTTTTCAATTAAAATACAAATTCTCATCGAAAATAGTTTATAAATAAGGAATTCGTTCTCGTATAACCTTGTATCGTATAATCAAATAATAAGTTTATATTGCAACATGGAACGAAAAAGACAATATACAGGATGAGTAGATTGGATAGAGGGAGCCCTTCCCTTAGCTTAATCTAAGGCCTGAAACTACGAGATAGAAAATGATCCACTAATCCTAAGGATCCATAGGATAAAATAAAAAAGTGAATTTCTCTTTCCGAGGAATTCGAATTTGGGGAAATAAAAAGAATTTTATCTGGCTATCTTACGCATTAATTAAGATAGACAATAATGAAAAAAAAAATATCAAAATAAAAAGAAATATCAAATATGGAAATGAAATAAAATAATTTCTACATCTATCGCATTTTTACTATGAATCCCTGTTTGTTGGATCCTATTATTTAGAGTCGCGAATTCATAATGAACTTAATTTTCATAAGAAAACTCCTTATTAGATTAGAAAGAAAGATAGAAAGAACATAAGGATGGGAGAAGAAGAATAATAAAATTTGTAAAAGAAGATTACCCTATTTATATTCGTGTAGAAAGATGAATAGGTACACTTAATTTAGTTCTACATTTTTGCACTTATTATCTATCCTTTTTTTTATTAAAAAATAATATTTTAATATTATTTTTATATTTCAAATTTCTATTTTAATATAAATATATTATTTATAAATTATATATTTATATATACTTAGTAGTATAATATTATATAAAATACAATAGTCAATATTACCTAATATTACTTATAATAGATATACTTATCATATCATAAGATATCTTTCTAATAGATACAAATATATAGATACAAATATTAAATCGAGGCACCCATTCTATGACAGATCTCAACTTACCCTCTATTTTTGTGCCTTTAGTGGGCCTAGTATTTCCGGCAATTGCAATGGCTTCTTTATCTCTTCATGTCCAAAAAAATAAGATTGTCTAGATCCAATGGGACCAAATCCTATCAATTTATTTCAACACTGTATCATAATACAGATATTTTTTTAGTGCAATATGGTACGATATGTGGCTCTTTCCACACACAAATGAAAGAACTGTTATGTATGCGGATACATGCTATCTGCATAAATGCATGTATATATATATAGCTGGTTAAAAACGGATCAGTAAATATTTTTAATAGAAAGTCAATGTATCTAACCAATTACTCCACATCAGAATAGTGCTAGTTGATGAAAGTTACTTCGGGATCAAGAAAGGTAAAGTCAAATTTGGGTTATTCTCTCAATTCCAATCGAATGCAACTGGATCTAGTATAGTATGAATTGGCGATCAGAACATATATGGATAGAACTTATAAGGGGGTCTCGAAAAACAAGTAATTTTTGCTGGGCCTGTATCCTTTTTTTAGGTTCACTAGGATTCTTAGCGGTTGGAACTTCCAGTTATCTTGGTAGGAATCTGATATCCATATTTCCATCTCAGCAAATTATTTTTTTTCCACAAGGAATCGTGATGTCTTTTTACGGGATCGCAGGTCTGTTCGTTAGCTCCTATTTGTGGTGCACAATTTTGTGGAATGTAGGTAGTGGTTATGACCGATTCGATAGAAAAGAAGGAATTGTGTGCATTTTTCGTTGGGGATTTCCTGGAATAAATCGTCGCATCTTCCTTCGCTTCCTTATGAGAGATATCCAATCAATCAGAATTGAGGTTAAAGAGGGTCTTTATCCTCGTCGTGTCCTTTATATGGAAATCAGAGGTCAAGGGGCCATTCCCTTGACTCGTACTGATGAGAATTTTACTCCACGAGAAATTGAACAAAAAGCTGCCGAATTGGCCTATTTTTTGGGCGTACCAATTGAAGTATTTTGAAATGAATTGAACACAATAAAGAATAAATGTTTTCTTGGCATGGGGGAAGGAACTTGCTAATTCCCTTTTTAATATAATTGAAGTCTTTTTGGAATGTTCATTTGAACAAAACATGTTAGATTATTCTATTTCCTCCTTCCTTTGTCGTGGCGACTCCCATAGAATAAACCAAAAAAGCAGGAGGGCGTATATGGAATAACTATAATAAACTATACTATAATAAAGAAGAAAATTAAGAAAAGAAGAAATTTTTGTATACCATTTGTATACCAAAAGTATTTCGTATGCGTATGGATCCCAACTCAATTCTTTTCTACTAGAAAATTTCTACTAGAAAAAAGGCTAATCTAAGGCTAATATAATAAGTAGGGATTCATCAAATATATCCGAACATTTATTTCGTAATACGGAATTCATCTCATCTTTTTAGGCCCAAAATTTTGATGATACCCCTTTTTCTTTTTCCTTGGTTGTGGCTAGGCGGTGAAACATTTCGAAATAATTAACTGAGGGGGGTTTTCGTTTCTAAATCCGATTCGTTATTTTAAGTGGGTTTTCGAGTATTCATAGAAAGGAACAAATGAAGATGAAATTGCTTCGAATTTGCCCATTCAAATTTGCCCAATTGAGATATCTAGGAATAATATTGATTTTGCATTTTTATCCGAAAAGGGCGAACCCTTATCCCATTTCTATATTCCTTCTAGATCCAAGAACTAAACTCAATTTTGACACAAAAATTGGAATGAATAGACCCATAGGTTCAATACCTTGTTATAGAACTCGTGCTTCAGAGAAATATCATATAGAGTCAACGAATGAAGCAGGTTCATTAACGATTCAATTCACAGATAAAAAATGAAAAAAAAGAAAGCATTGCCTTCTTTCCCATATCTTGTATCTATAGTATTTTTGCCCTGGTGGGTTTCTCTCTCATTTAATAAATGTCTGGAACTTTGGGTTACAAATTGGTGGAATACCGGGCAATCCAAAACTCTCTTGAATATCATTCAAGAGAAAAACGTTCTAGAAAGATTCATAGAATTAGAAGAACTCTTTCTGTTGGACGAAATGATAAAGGAGTACCCGGAGACACATATACAAAAACTTCGTATAGGAATACACAAGGAAACGATACAATTGGTCAAAACACACAATGAATATCATCTCCATATCATTTTGCATTTCTCGACAAATATAATCTCTTTCGCTATTCTAAGTGGTTATTTTATTTTGGGTAATGAGGAACTTGTCATTCTTAATTCTTGGGTTCAGGAATTCCTCTATAACTTAAGTGACACAATAAAAGCTTTTTCGATTCTTTTAGTTACTGATTTATGGATTGGATTTCACTCGACTCATGGTTGGGAACTAATAATTGGTTCGTTCTACAATGATTTTGGATTGGCTCATAACGATCAAATTATATCTGGTCTTGTTTCCACCTTTCCAGTTATTCTAGATACAATTGTGAAATATTGGATTTTCCATTATTTAAATCGTGTATCTCCTTCGCTTGTAGTCATTTATCATTCAATGAATGAATGAAGAACTCATTTGATCTCCTGATATCAATCAAATAAATCAGAATCTTTCTTCCTTTATAAAGAAACCATTTTGAATCTTACTTAATTCTTTATATTTTATTTCTACCAGTTCAAGGTATTCGTCCTATATTACAGTACAACTATTCCAGTACAATGACAGACTCGTGCA